TTCATTCTTTTTCTGTTAAATCAAACAAAAATGAACAATTCTAATTCTATAAGGTTGAATAAAAATTCGATTGACCATTTAGTATAATTGCTATGCTTAGTGTGTGACTCGTTAGTTTTTTCTTTAGAGTTTAGGGTTGAGATTCAAAAAAAAAAAAATAGACTAACCCCTACTATGAACTTAGTAACCATATAAATTAATAACCAACTTATTGCTTCGTATTGTCAAGATCCCAAGAAACAGTCAGTCACTATATGGGTGGATGGATCATATAGTTGTAGCAACTGAAATTTTTTCCATAAAAAAGAAATCTGATTATGGGCTGTGAAGCAAAAATAAAGGGATGTGGATAAATGGAAAGATGATAGAAAGAGAGAACAAAAATATCAATGATATATGATTCCAATATGTATGGTCTATGAATCAACTCATAAAAGGCAGTGTGATAAAGCATTAATACTGATATAATCAATACTGATATAAATATATATATAAATATATAAATGAAATATAAATAAATAAAATAATAAATGAAATATAAATAAATAAAATAATATAAAAAAAAAAAAAAAAAAAAAAAAAAAATAATAAAAAAATAAAGAGCCTCGGGTTAATAAAAACTGAGGAGATTGACTCGGGAACGAATTTTGCCGGAAGCTCCATTGCAGAGTTCATGCCTAACCATTAATGGAGAAGCTATGGGAACGACGAAACCTGTGACTGCATAGGATTCTATTGAAAACGAATCCTAATAATTCATTGGGTGGGATGGCGGAACGAACCAAGAAAAAATTGATTTATTCTGAGAGGTCTCATGAATTGACTGACCCTACGAATGAAAGAGTCAATATTCGCCCGCGAAACCTTTATTTATTGGATTACAATTTTTGGCGCGATTCGATAGAGGTAAAAATAAGGATTCATTATATTCTACGTTATATTCTAAAAAAAGAAGCATTTTTTATATTTTCTATATCTAATAATATACACGTCTAGCTGTATATTTTATATATACATCTTCCTTTGTAACAAATTAAATATGTAACAAATTAAATATCAAAAAATGCCATTCATTACTTATAATTACTTATATTATTATAATTATTATATTTATAATAATTATACATGTGTATCTTATACATGTGTATCTGTAATATTATTGAATCGTTTCATTCGCGAGGAGCTGGATGAGAAGAAACTCTCATGTCCGGTTCTGCAATAGAGATGGAATTAAGAAAGAACCATCAACTATAACCCCAAAAGAACCAGATTTCGTAAACAACATAGAGGAAGAATGAAGGGAATATCTTATCGAGGCAATCATATTTGTTTCGGCGGATACGCTCTTCAGGCGCTTGAACCCGCTTGGATCACAGCTCGACAGATAGAAGCGGGGCGGAGAGCAATGACACGATATGCGCGTCGTGGTGGAAAAATATGGGTACGTATATTTCCCGACAAACCTGTTACAGTAAGACCTACGGAAACACGTATGGGTTCGGGAAAGGGATCCCCCGAATATTGGGTATCTGTTGTTAAACCGGGTCGAATACTTTATGAAATGGGCGGAGTATCAGAAACTATAGCCAGAGCAGCTATTTCAATAGCTGCGTGCAAAATGCCTATACGAACTCAATTTGTTATTTCACGATAGGGATGTAGAACTAAACAAAAGGGATATTGAGGATGAAAAAACAACCGCAGGTTTATTCTGGACGGACAATATTTCTTTTTTTCCTTCATCCTTTGCATTGAAATAACAGATTCAAATAAAAAATATATGATTCAACCTCAGACCCTTTTGAATGTAGCGGATAACAGCGGAGCTCGAGAATTGATGTGTATTCGAATCATAGGAGCTGGTAATCACCGATATGCTCATATTGGTGACGTTATTGTTGCTGTAATCAAAGAAGCAGTGCCAAATATGCCTCTAGAAAGATCAGAAGTCATTAGAGCTGTAATTGTACGTACATGTAAAGAACTCAAACGTGACAACGGTATGATAATACGATATGATGACAATGCAGCGGTCGTCATTGATCAAGAAGGAAATCCAAAAGGAACTCGAGTTTTTGGTGCGATCGCTCGGGAATTGAGACAGTTGAGTTTTACTAAAATAGTTTCATTAGCTCCCGAGGTATTATAAATACTAGTAGATGACACTATGATATAGTAGGCTATCTGAAATAGATCAAATTAATAGATTGTGTCTCACGCATATACTTTTTAAAATTTAATAATTCAAAAAAAGAAAAAAGGAAACATGTTGATTATATCAAAATTAGGAGGCACAAAAAATTATAGTTCGTTATGGGTAGGGACACTATTGCCGATATAATAACTTCTATAAGAAATGCTGACATGAATAAAAAAGGAACGGTTCGATTAAAATCTACTAATACCACCGAAAACATTGTTAAAATACTTCTACGAGAAGGTTTTATTGAAAATGTTCGGAAACATCAGGAAAATAACAAATATTTCTTGGTTTCAACCCTGCCACATAGAAAGACTAGGAAAGGAATATATAGAACCGTTTTAAAGTGTATCAGCCGACCCGGTTTACGAATTTATTCCAACTATCAACGAATTCCTAAGATTTTAGGTGGAATGGGAATTGTAATTCTTTCTACTTCTCAAGGTATAATGACAGATCGAGAAGCTCGACTAGAAAGAATTGGAGGAGAAATTTTGTGTTATATATGGTGATCCTCCTCCTCTGGTATCCTAATTTTATCTCTAACTTTCCATTTGTGAAATAGAGAGGAAAAGTGAGTTATATACCTCTTCCTTCATTAGTTGATACTTCAAGGGGGTTACCTGGAATGAAAGAACAAAAATTGATTCATGAAGGTTTAATTACTGAATCACTTCCCAACGGTATGTTCCGGGTCCGTTTAGATAATGAAGATCTAATTCTAGGTTATGCTTCAGGGAGGATCCGGCGCAGTTTTATACGGATACTACCAGGAGATAGAGTAAAAATTGAAGTAAGTCGTTATGATTCAACCAGAGGACGTATAATTTATAGACTTCGCAACAAAGATTCGAACGATTAGGTGATTTTTTAAACATTCCTTTCATGGGGACACAATTCGAAGTTAAAAAAAAAAATATTCAAGAAACTTATTTTCTTCAAAAGAGTAGATTCAGAATTAAGGTGAATAAGAAATATGAAAATAAGGACTTCTGTTCGTAAAATTTGTGAAAAATGTCGACTGATCCGTAGGCGCGGACGAATTATAGTGATTTGTTCCAATCCGAGACATAAACAGAGACAAGGGTAATCTTTCTAAAAAAAAACTTTCTTTTCTAAAGGGGAGGACCCATGTAAGAATAAAAGATCTGTTTTAACATGAAATGGATATCTCCGTATCTTTTCTTTCTGTATATTTCTGACTCATATTTATGAGACGATAAAATATGACAAAAGCTATACCAAGAATTGGTTCACGTAGGAATGGACGTATTGGTTCACGTAAGAATGGACGTAGAATACCAAAAGGAGTTATTCATGTTCAAGCGAGTTTCAACAATACCATTGTAACTGTTACAGATGTACGAGGTCGGGTGGTTTCTTGGGCCTCCGCGGGTACTTCTGGATTCAAAGGCACAAGAAGAGGTACACCCTATGCTGCTCAAGCCGCAGCGGTAAATGCTATTCGTACAGTAGTGGATCAGGGTCTGCAACGGGCAGAAGTTATGATAAAGGGCCCTGGTCTCGGAAGAGATGCAGCATTACGAGCCATTCGTAGAAGTGGTATACTATTAAGTTTAGTACGTGATGTAACACCTATGCCACATAATGGGTGTCGACCTCCTAAAAAAAGACGTGTGTAGAAATAAGAATTAAACAGATTTCAAGAGAAATAAATGATTCAATGATCTGATCAAATATTATAATAATACTTATTATAGTATGGTTCGAGAGGAAGTAGTAGGATCCACTCGAACACTACGGTGGAAATGTGTTGAATCAAGAGTAGACAGTAAGCGTCTTTATTATGGTCGTTTCATTCTGTCCCCGCTTATGAAAGGTCAAGCCGATACCATAGGTATTGCCATGCGAAGGGCTTTACTTGGAGAAATAGAAGGAACATGTATCACACGTGCAAAATCTGAGAAAGTAGCACATGAATATTCTACGATAGTAGGTATTGAAGAATCAGTACATGAAATTTTACTAAATTTGAAAGAAATTATATTGAGAAGTAATTTGTATGGAGTTATAGACGCATCCATCTGCGTCAGGGGGCCTAGATACGTAACCGCTCAAGATATCATCTCACCACCTTACGTGGAAATAGTTGACACGACACAACATATAGCTAACCTGACGGAACCAATTGATTTGTTTATTGAATTAAAAATCAAGAGAGATCGCGGATATCGTATGAAATCCGCAAATAACTCTCAAGATGGAAGTTATCCTATAGATGCTGTATCCATGCCTGTTCGAAATGCGAATCATAGTATTCATTCTTATGGGAATGGGAATGAAAAACAAGAGATACTTTTTCTAGAAATATGGACGAATGGAAGTTTAACTCCTAAGGAAGCACTTTATGAAGCTTCTCGTAATTTGATTGATTTATTTATTCCTTTTCTACATGCGGAGGAAGAGGACATTAATTTCGAAGAAAATAAAAAGGGGTTTCCTCTACCCCTTTTTACCTTTCAAGATAGATTAACTAATCTAAAGAAAAACAAAAAAGGAATTCCATTGAAATGTATTTTTATTGACCAATCAGAATTGCCTTCCAGGACCTATAACTGTCTCAAAGGGTCCAATATACATACATTATCGGACCTTTTGAATAACAGTCAAGAGGATCTTATGAGAATTGAATTTTTTCGAATAGAAGATGTAAAACAGATATTGGACACTCTACAGAAGTATTTCGCAATTGATTTATCTAAGAATAAGTTTTAATTTTAAATCCATTGTAATTATTTCATCTTCTTTTTATAATAGAAAAAAATTAGAAAGAAAAAAA